ACATCGATGCAAGGCTAAGTTAGCCATCCTCGAGGATGAAGAAATCAAAGTAGCAGAAAACGTTACTGATGAGGATGAGCCCTATCATAGTCCGACCGACCTGTCCGTACATATTGTGGGTGGAATCCAAGGGTCCAAAACGATGCGGATCTTGAGGCCAGAGCTTGACTAATAAGGGGTCGACCAGCATGGGTTCTTATCGACTCTGGGGCCATGCACATTTCTCAGCCTGGTATTAGCATAAATGGGGAGAGTGGATCCAGACAAAAAATTCATGGATGGTGATGGTCGTCCATCAGATAATATTCAGAGGGGACTAAGAAAGAAAGTGCCATCTATTACATAGGCAAAACCCTTGTCGACTATGAAATAAAGCATACCCCTGTAGATATAACATGCTTCTCTCTAATATTCATTACCAAAAGGCTTAGGTACATAACATAGAAAGTACACTTAATTAGAATGATAGCTAGGATGATCCCCTTAAATACTTATTCGATAAACCTGCCATTATAGGAAGGACTACTAAATGAACTCCTAACTACTGAATTTAGCATCGAATACATTACTCAAAAGGCCTTTCATTAAAGGCCAAGCCATAGTGGATCTCTTGGCAAACCATCCGCTGCCCCCTTCTCAGCCTTTAAAAACTTTCTTCCGAAAGAGCTAGTCAACTTGATAGAAAACACATCCGTTGAAGTCTTTATTTTGATGGGGCCCATAATTCAGATGAAATTGGCATAGGTGTTAAGGGGGTCTCACTTGAAGGAGTTCCCCTTGATAGGTCTTTTAAGATAGACTCCCTATAATAAACAATGTTGCTTAATATCCAGCTCCTCTAGCAAGATTTAAGGTTCGCTCTAGAATGGGGCATCAAAGAGTTCGAAGTCTTTGAGGACGGTAGTGAAAAAAAAAAAAAGATTATAAGATAAAAGATGAGAACTTCTCTCAATATCGGATAATATAAAAAGATCTAATCTTTAGATTCAAAATGTTCACCATATCTCGAATCCTAGAGATGATAACAAATCAACTGACTTGTTAGCTAAGATAGCTTCCACCGTGGGCATTCCCCCAGTGGTTCCCTCCTCATGGTTGGAACTCATACCTCGATGTCAAGTCAGTCCTCTAGAAGTGGTGCCGGCGATCAAAGGCGAGATGGAATCTCGCCCTTGAAGAACCGTTTCACTGAGCACCCGAGAAAGCGGAATTCTAGAACCCAGCTCCCACTGCATTGAATGATTACTCCCAGAGGCAGGCCAGATCTCTCCACCGGAAATCAAGACCCCGAAAAAAGGGAATAGAACTCCGTCCCTCCCTGAAAGAGAAACCATAAGATTTTCAACAGAGAGAGGTACGGCTACTCCCTGAAGGAGGAACAGACAGATAGATGAACAACAGAGGAAGAAAGCGACTAATGACTGACAGCTAACAAGACTTACAGCGTAAGGCGCGCCCTATTAGTAAGGCTACTAATAAGAAAGCGCTATTACCCCTTAAGCAAGCAACGGCTTTCGCGCTAGGGGGTGCTCATCTACCTACTGTTGCTACGCTACCTTGTTGTTACGAACAAACGACCAAGCAAACGGAGGCGAAGCCGGAGTGCGCTAGCAGGCTACCCTGACTTGAAAAGTAATAAAACCTGACTACCGGCGCGGAATAAGAAAATCAAGGGAAGACTTTTAGATAGAAAGCTTTTGAACTCCAATTTCTGTACTAAAATTCTGACACACTGAAATTCTGGTTAGATGGCGGCCGCTCATGGAGAGAGGTAGCGAGACTGACCGCTGCTGGGTGGAATTATCAACTAAGTGAACGTTCCATGCAGACTGTATCTCCCGTTAAGGCAGATCTATCGCAGGGGGAGGTCTTTTTCTTAGCCGAATAGAAAGTTATGTCAAGGTGCGTTCCACGAGAGGCTATTCACAAGATCTTGAAGCTGATTGAATAATTGGCAGGGGCAAGGGACTGGCTCTCCTCTTTAGGGAGGCCCGAACCGACTTCAAATCGATTTGCTAGCTTTCTTTAGCGGTTGAATCTCTCTCCGGGTTAGTCCGCTCACAAATGCGAAATTGGGGAGCAGAAGCCACTCGCTTCACTAAGGGCAAGGAGCAAAAACCACTCAATTCTTTGTGAAATTAAGGAGAGCAGCCAGCCCTTTTTATTATATTAATTATTAGCGGGTAGGTTAAACTTTTTCCTGAAGCATAAGATGAGATTAGAGATGAAAAAGACGCTAGCATTAGCAGAAGATCATTGATCATACTTTCTTGCCTTAGCCACTATTGAGTAAGAGGGATTTCTACTTGCCTTAGATCACTATCGAGGCTATGAGAAACTCATAGCACAGACGATCCTTACCCGTGAAGGCAGAAACAGTACCTGTTGTTAACAAAACGGAGTCTCAAAAGCCCTTTTTTTTATCGCACTGGTATCAAAAACTCCATTTTAGTATTTTCAGGCAGAGCACCAGTAAAAGACCACCTAGAGGCCTATGAAA